TTTACTTCCATAATCTCATCGGTTTTTTACTTCGCAATAACTCGGGATTTAATCCCCTAGAGATGATAAATCTTTCGGCTGTAAATTCAATGAATGAATTACCTCTCATGATCTTGAATCGGATCAATATCATGAATAACAATATCTGATCTGGCAAATCAACCCGTCGTCAAGACTTGAATAGTATAACATAGGAAGTTCTTTTATCCATACCGAATCCAAATTTGGATTCCTGACTCAATCCATCCAAAATTCCTTTATTTCTCATCTGTTTCCTTGTTTTTTCTATAACCTGCCTTGCGTCTTCCTTGGACAATCGTCTGATAAAGGATCATCAGATTGCCTTTCCACTTCGATTAATTACATAGTTCTAAACCTAAATAAACAATAAAAGCGAAATGGAAAAAATAGGAAAGCAAAAAGAAATAAAGACTCCTTTTTGCTTTGGGAATGTTTGCTTTGGAAATGAAAGTATGCCCCTCGCCACCCTTTACTAGTTCATAGAAGGGAAAAAATGAATTGATGTATTTATTTGATTTTGATCCGTCGGGACTGGCGGGGCTCGAACCCGCAGCTTCCGCCTTGACAGGGCGGTGCTCTAACCGATTGAACTACAATCCCGGGGAAAGGAAATAGGGGATCTCGCAGAAAATTGGATTCTTTTTTTTATCCTCGTTGGGTCTTTCTGAAGGACAGGGGGATTTGTACCATCTCATGTTAGATTAGCGGATTATTGGGCCGAGCTGGATTTGAACCAGCGTAGACATATTGCCAACGAATTTACAGTCCGTCCCCATTAACCGCTCGGGCATCGACCCGGGAAGAATCAATTTTAGGCTTATTAGTAATCCATGATCAACTTCCTTTCATAGTACCCTACCCCCAGGGGAATTCGAATCCCCGCTGCCTCCTTGAAAGAGAGATGTCCTAAACCACTAGACGATGGGGGCCAACTTGACTAACCGCCCTCATACTATGATCATAGTATGATCAGTTTTTTGAAATTGTCAATATAATGGAATGATCAGATCCGGGGGATCCTTCCGTTTTTCATAATTGTATAGAATTTTTGGATTCGTCATTCATATTCATGAATCGTTCATTAGAATCGACATTCTCTAGATAAATCGAATCTAGTAAGCGGGAGCAAAATAAAAAAGTTATCAAAAATGTTCTTTAAGGCTTTAGTTCCAGGAGGGAGTAGAATCTCTTCATGACATGATTCGATGAAATGTCTTGAAATTCATTTTAGATAAAATTAGTAAGTGTGCGTGTATGTTATGTATCAATTAAGTGAATTTTGTTTTCATTAAGGATCATCTCAATAAACGAAATTAGGGCCGGTCTTGAAACAATTCATTTTACCTAGATTTTCTAGGAAAATCCATTGGATTATTCAAAAATAAGCTATTAGTCACTATGAGTATACTATATATATATGTATATAATCTATTTATATATATGTATATAATATATTTGCATATAGAGATTTTATCTACATAGTGACTCGTCCGGGAATGAAATCAAATAAGCCCTTTTAACTCAGTGGTAGAGTAACGCCATGGTAAGGCGTAAGTCATCGGTTCAAATCCGATAAGGGGCTTTTTTTTGTATTTGGAATAAAAAAGGAACTAACCGGATAATACGGTTATCATTATACTGAGTTAGAGTTGAGTTAGAGTATAGTAGTTCTAGTTAAAAAATGGAACATTTGGTCGGAAAATTTTCATTATTATGAATAATCATAAGCCGCCTCTTGAATCGCCAAAGATTCCTATTTTCCATTATACCAAGCAAATCCACCGGAAAGATTCGAAATCAACAAAACAAAAGAAAAAGTAAGTGGACCTGACCCATTTAATTATAACTATATCCGCTATTCTGATATTCAAATTAGATAGAGATCGAATTTGAATTAGAATAGCCGGACACCTCCCTTTTTTAATTTCATTTCTTTGGACTTGGAAAGGAAAGAATTTGTCGATATTTCCGATTCAATCTTCTTGTTCCTATCTTTCAAGTCACAAGATAAGAGCCATTTCCACTATTGTTCTTTGATTACAGATCAAGATGCATTTCTATCTATCTAAGTCTATTTAGATGTATAGCTATCAGATCACGACTTCATGTACCAAACATTTCTATATTGTCGCATCCGATATTTTTGTTACGACAGTGTAATGGATGTGAGAAAGAAACTTTCATTTCAAGTCTTCTATTTTTTTTATTGAATTTAACGAAAAAAAGGGGAAAGGGGGAGGAAAGTCTCTTTCTTTCTAAGAGATAAGACTCAATAGAAAAATACTGGAAGGGTCTTTGTTGCTTTGACCCGTGGGAAGATATACTCTGGAGTTTTTGATTTATCTGACAAAAAAAATGAAAAAAGAAATGAATAAAATTATGTATATGGAATTGGAATCGTTTAGTATACATAGAAATTCGAACAATCTAGAAATATCTTTCTTTTTCGCAATCTCACGAACAAGATCTAAGAATAACA